ATGCATACCTTGAGTAATTTAGAAGAATATATAGCATTAATTTATGAAAAATACTTAAGAAGATCATTAATTGAACTTGGCGAGGAAATAATTGAAAGTGGTTATTTAACTGAAATACCATTAGAAACAATTTTTACAAAAATTGAACAAAGTTTTTTTCTCATATCTGAAACTAAATCAAAAAAACATATGATTAGTGTCCAAGAAGGATTACAACAAGTTTTGAAAGAAATTGAAGAAGGTTTAAGGATACCAAGATTGCCTGGTTTAAAAACGACGTTTTTAGAGTTTGATATAATAACTCAAGGGTTCCAAAATTCTGATCTTATTATTATTGCTGGGCGCCCTTCTATGGGTAAAACTGCTTTTGCTTTTAATTTAGCAAAAAATATTGCCCAGAATCATAAGACAGGGGTAGTTTTTTTTAGTTTAGAAATGACTCGCCAACAATTACTCTATAGATTATTGGCCTCTGAAGTTGGGATAACAAACACAAGATTAAGAGCATCAAGGATTAAAGAAACTGAATGGCTTAAAATAAATAATACGATTGAGGATTTATCACAATTAAAACTTTTTATTGACGATACTCCAGATTTATCCGTGGGTGAAATAAAATTAAAAGTAAAAACAATTAATCTTGAATCTTCAAATCAAATAAGTTTGGTAGTAATTGATTATTTACAACTACTAGAAGGTGTAAACCAAGACGCGAATAGAGTCCAAGAACTTTCTAAGATTACGCGAGCTTTAAAAAAATTAGCCCGTGACTTAAATATACCAATTATTGTTTTATCTCAATTGAGTAGAAATGTAGAGAGTAGAGTAAATAAAAGACCAATCCTAGCAGATTTAAGAGAAAGTGGTTGTATTAATTTTTTAGTTAAAAAATCTAGTCAGCAAATAAATAAAATAAAAGATAATTCTATTTTTTGTTGGACTGGTAATTATATTTCTAAGCAAAAAATTTCTGGTATCAAATTTACTGGACAAAAACCTGTATATAAATTAGAAAGTAATCTCGGTTGGTCGTTACTAATAAGTAGTAATCATAAAATCTTGACGAACAAAGGTTGGAAAAAAATTGATCAGTTAGCCTTAGATAATTTTATTAGTGCAAAATTATTAATAGGATTTAAATCTTTGAATAATTTAAGCAAATATTCTATAACATGGGATAAAGTAACTAGTATAAAATATCATAAGTTGGCCCCTGTTTATGATTTACATATTTCAAATTATTCAAACTATTTAACCAATCATTTAATCATCCATAATTCAATAGAACAAGATGCAGATGTTGTTATTATGCTATATCGTGATGAATATTACAATAAAGATACTTTAGAAAAAAATCTAATTGAACTAATTATAGCGAAGCATAGGAATGGCCCAATTGGATCTACAAAATTAATATTTGACCCAAAATACCTTAGGTTTTTTAATATCTAATTCTTTATTCTAATCTTGTAAGCCTAGAGTTATAACTTTTATAGTATGTACTAATAAAAAAATATAGAATAAATTTTTTTATACCTACTAATTAGTTAAAATTTAATTTGACCTAGAAGATAGAATTGGTTTACCTTATCTTTTAATACTTTTGTATTTGGTCTTTAAAGCGTCCTTAGTTCAGGTGGTAGAACATAGGTCTCCAAAACCTAGTGTCGAGGGTTCAAATCCTTCAGGGCGCGTACCATACAAAAACTAATAAGAGAAGTTGGTTAAAAAAAATTAAAAACTAGAAATCTTACAATAAATTTTTAATTTTAAAATTATTAAATTCAAAAAAAAATATATATATGGCAAAAAAAGTAACTAGCATAATAAAACTTGCTTTAGCTGCAGGTAAAGCTGTTCCGGCACCTCCAGTAGGGCCAGCTCTTAGTCAACATGGGGTTAATATTTCGGCTTTTTGTAAAGAATACAATGCAAAAACAGCTGATCAAATTGGTTTGATTATTCCAGTAGAAATATCGGTATATGAAGATAGGTCTTATACATTTATACTAAAAACTCCACCAGCTTCAGTATTACTAGTTAAAGCTACTAATATAAAAAAAGGTGCGTCAGAACCAAATAGAGAAACAGTAGGATCAATCACAGCGGATGAAATAAGAAAAATAGCTGAAATTAAATTACCAGATTTAAATACAAAAAGCTTAGATAGTGCTGTTAAAATTATTGCAGGGACTGCAAAAAATATGGGAATCACAATAATTGATTAACCTTTAACAAATTTTAAATAACGAGCCCAAAAAAAGAATGAGGAAATTAAATAAGCGAACGAAAGAGAACAGACAAAAAATAGAAAAACGCTTGTATAGTCAAGATGATGCAATTCGTATTTTAAAGGAAACTGCAAATGCTAAATTTGTTGAATCAGTTGAAGCACATATTTCTTTATCAATTGATCCTAAATATAGTGACCAACAATTACGAAGTACCTTAATTTTGCCTAAAGGAACTGGTAAGACAAAACGTATCGCAGTATTAATGCCCTTAGAAAGTATTACACCAGAGTATAAAGAATTAGCTGATATAATTGGTTCTGATGACTTAATAGAAATAATTACTAAAGGTAATATAGATTTCGATATATTAATTGCCACACCTGATATGATGCCAAAATTAGCCAAATTAGGTAGGATTTTAGGTCCAAAAGGTTTAATGCCATCACCAAAAGCTGGTACGGTAACAACTGATGTAAAATTAACTTTAGAAGAATTTAAAAAGGGTAAATTAGAATATAGAGCAGACAAAACAGGTATTGTTCATTTACTAATCGGAAAAAGTAATTTTGCTGATTCTGATTTATTAGAAAACCTGGTTGCTGTCTATACTTCAATTGAAAATAATAAACCTCCTGGTGTAAAGGGGCGTTATTTTAAAACTTTTCATATTTGTAGTACAATGGGACCTTCAATCGAAATTGATATTTCTGCCTTAAAACTTTAAATCAATTAAACTAATTATCTTTTGACAAACGAATTAAAAAATATAAAATAAAAATATGACTGAAAAAATTTCGACTTTAATTGAAGAACTAAAAACATTAACTTTATTAGAAGCAGCAGAACTAGTTAAGGCTATAGAGGAAACATTTGATGTTGACGCATCTGCTGGTGGAGGGGTTATGATGATGAATTCCGGGGCCTCAGCTTCGGATGATGGTGCAGCAGTAGAAGAAAAAACAGAATTTGATGTAAGTTTAGATGAAGTACCTAAAGACAAAAAGATACCTATCTTAAAAGTAGTCCGTTCTGTAACAGAACTAGGATTAAAAGAAGCTAAAGAATTAGTTGAGAGCACACCAAAAGTGATAAAACAAGGACTAACAAAAGCTGCAGCAGAAGAGACTAAAAAAATACTTGAAGATGCTGGTGCAGTTGTAACACTGAAATAATTATTTAATTACTCCTTTAGTAAATATAAAGATCAATTATGTTTTTCTCTACAAGGTAGAAAAACATAATTGATCTTTATATTTACTAAAGGAGTAATTAAATAATTATTTCAGTGTTACAACTTTTTAGAATATCTCTTCTTCTGCATGAGAAGTAAGTTCACAATCCGATTGAGGGTAAGCTACACAAGTTAATACAAAGCCTTTATCAATCTGATCATCTTCTAAAAAAGCTTGCTCTGTTTGATCTACCTTTCCGGCTGTTAATTTACCTGTACATGAAGAACAAGCTCCAGCACGGCAAGAATATGGAAGGTTTAAATCGCTCTCTTCAGCTGCTTCTAAAATAGTTTGGTCATCAGGACAGTCAATAACTGAATCAATATCTAGATCGGGATTCGTAACGTGTATTTTAAACATAAATTTGTTTTAAAAATAATAAATATTACAAGCAAAATTTATTTTAATCTAAATAATAACGTAGTATATAATACAAGTAGTTAGGTAATTTGTCAAAGTTATCACCCATAGATATAAATTTCATAGTAAGAAAGTCAAAAACATGTTCACTTAATAGGAGCTTATAACAAATGGCATTACCATGGTACCGTGTTCATACTGTAGTTCTTAATGACCCAGGTAGATTAATTGCAGTTCATTTAATGCATACAGGATTAGTTGCAGGATGGGCTGGTTCAATGGCATTATACGAATTATCTATATTTGATTTCTCAGATCCTATTTTAAACCCAATGTGGCGTCAAGGTATGTTTGTTATGCCTTTCATGACTAGATTAGGTGTTTCTGACTCCTGGACAGGATGGGATATCGCTGGAGAAAGATCTGAACCAATTGTAAGTTTATGGTGTTACGAAGGAGTAGCTTATAGCCATATTATATTATCAGGTTTATGTTTCTTAGCTGCTGTTTGGCATTGGGTTTATTGGGATCTTGAATTATTCCGTGATCCAAGAACAGGTGAGCCTTCTTTAGATTTACCAAAAATTTTTGGTATCCATTTATTCTTATCTGGTTTATTATGTTTTGGTTTTGGTGCATTCCATGTAACTGGATTTTTTGGTCCTGGTATTTGGGTTTCTGATGCTTATGGATTAACAGGTCAAGTTCAACCAGTAGCACCTTCATGGGGAGCTTCAGGTTTTAATCCTTTCAATCCCGGTGGAATTGCCTCGCATCATATGGCGGCAGGAAGCTTTGGAGTATTAGCAGGTGGTTTCCATTTAACTTTACGACCTCCTCAACGTTTATATCGTGCATTACGAATGGGTAATATTGAAACAGTATTATCTAGTAGTATTGCAGCTGTCTTTTTTGCAGCTTTTATTACTTCAGGTACTATGTGGTATGGTTCGGCAACAACTCCAATTGAATTATTTGGGCCAACAAGATATCAATGGGATAGTGGATATTTCCAACAAGAAATTGAACGTCGTGTTGAAGTTTCGTTAAACGAAGGTTTATCTGAAAGTGAAGCTTGGTCAAGTCTTCCTGATAAATTAGCTTTCTACGATTATATTGGTAATAACCCAGCGAAAGGTGGTTTATTTAGATCTGGTCCTATGAACAAAGGTGATGGAATCGCAGAAGCTTGGTTAGGACACCCAATTTTTAGAGATCGTGAAGGTCGAGAATTAGCTGTACGTCGTATGCCAGCTTTCTTTGAAACTTTCCCTGTAATTCTAATTGATAAAGATGGGATTATTCGTGCAGATATACCATTCAGACGTGCTGAATCTAAATATAGCATAGAACAAGTTGGTGTTAATGTTAGTTTCTATGGTGGTAAATTAAATGGACAATCATTTAAAGATGCACCAACAGTGAAAAAATTTGCTCGTAAAGCTCAACTTGGTGAAGTTTTTGAGTTTGATAGAACAAGTTTAGAATCTGATGGAGTATTTAGAAGTAGCCCACGTGGTTGGTATACTTTTGGTCATTTAAATTTAGCATTATTATTCTTCTTAGGTCACTTATGGCATGGTTCACGTACTATCTTCCGTGATGTATTTACTGGTATTGGTTCTGAAGTTACTGAACAAGTAGAATTTGGTGCATTCCAAAAATTAGGTGATGAAACAACTCGTAAACAAGGTGTAGTATAATTTATTTTTTTAATTAATTAAAAGGAAAAAATATGGGCATAGACTTTTCACAACTTTCACAACCAGCATTAGTGTATGCAACTTTATTAATAGGAACACTAATGGTTCTCTTTTTTGCAGTTTTCTTCCGTGATCCACCTAAAATACTTAAAGAATAATTATTTATTTATAGCTTATAGTTTATCTTTCTTTTCTAATAAAATTTTAATTTTATATAGATAGGAAAGATAAAATTGTTATATAATTTGTAAGTATTAATCTTCATGTTCCTCAAAGGGATCTCTCAAAAATTTTGACCCCGGCCCAAACGCCGTATAAGTTGAATAAGCAGTTATCCCGATTAATAAGCTAGATACAAAAATTATTAAAATTGTAGATGTTTCCATAGTTTTTACTTTATTTATAATTATTAAATTACTATACTGACAAGAAATTGTTATTAATTAACTTAAACTTTATTACATTATGGCTTTCAAAACAAAATTAGGTGATATTTTAAGACCTTTAAATTCTGAATACGGTAAAGTAGCACCAGGTTGGGCTACAACATTGCTTATGGGTATAGCTATGCTATTATTTTTAGTTTTTTTATTAATTATTTTACAAATCTATAATTCATCATTAATTTTAAATGATGTTGATGTAGATTGGCAAAGTTTAGGTAATTAATTTAAATTATAAGTAATGTTTCTTGCACTTTATTTAAATAAGTGCAATTAGATAGAAGAAACATTACTTATAATTTAAATTAATTAAGATAATGGTTGTAATTTAGTTTTTTTAGGTAAACCAGTATAACTACTTACAAATTTTTCGAAATCTTTCCCATCAATTGTCTCAATTTGCGTCAATAATGTCGCTAGTTGGTCTAATAATAAACGGTTTCTTTCCAATATAGTACAAGCTTTATCAAACCCATCTTCAACAATTTCAATAATTTGCATATCAATCTGATCTGCAACATCAAGGAAACAATCAGGTCTTGTTTGTAAACGTCGACCAAAAAAGATTGAAGGTTGTGGTAGATCCATAGCCATTGGCGTTAAACTAGACATACCAAATCTTGTAACCATTTGTCTAGCTAAAGAATTTACTTTAAAAAAGTCATTACTAGCTCCACTAGTTATTTCCATTTTCCCAAAAATAACTTTTTCTGCTGCTCTTCCACCAAGGGTACCTATTAATCTAGAAGATAATTGGCCTCTTGTTAAAAGAGGTTGCTCATCTGGTGTAAACCAAGTTAATCCTTGGGCACGCCCACGTGGAATTAAAGTTACTTTTTGAACAGCATCATGGTTTTTTAATAAAGTACCAGCTAACGCGTGTCCAACTTCGTGATAAGCAACTAACCTTTTATTTCGAGAATCATTTAAAAGAACTCCCTCTAAACCAGCAATAATTCTTTCAATAGCTGTATATACCTGTTTAATTGATATTGTTTCTAAATTAGCACGAGCTGTTAAAATCGCAGCTTCATTAAGTATATTAGCTAAATCAGCCCCTGAAAAACCAGCAGTTCTTTGTGCGATGAATTTAAGGGATGTTTTTGAGTCTATATTTTTGTTTCTACTATGAACTTTTAAAATCTCTATACGCCCATATATATCTGGTAAGTTAACTGTTATTTGTCGGTCAAAACGACCAGGACGTAATAAAGCCGAATCTAAAACATCAGCCCTGTTTGTAGCTGCAATAACAATTATACCACTTGTAGGCTTAAACCCATCCATCTCAGTTAAAATTTGATTTAACGTTTGCTCTCTTTCATCATTAGTTCCTCCAACACCTGTTCCCCTTTGTCTACCGATTGCATCAATTTCATCAATAAATAAAATACAGGGAGAATTTCGCTCCGCTGTTTCAAATAAATCACGGACGCGGGAAGCACCTATCCCAACGAACATTTCAACAAATTCAGAACCAGAAATACTAATAAATGGCACACCTGCTTCTCCAGCAATTGCTTTTGCTAACAAAGTTTTACCTGTCCCAGGAGGACCAACTATGATTACTCCTTTTGGAGGGTTAGCACCAACAGCTGTAAACAATTGTGGCATTTTAAGAAAGGAAACAAATTCTTCGAATTCTTGTTTAGCTTCATCAATACCAGCAACATCACTAAAAGAAACACCAGTATTTGCATCTAATTGGATTTTTGCACGAGCTTTACGTAAGTTACCAAAGAAGTCATAATTACTTCCTTCAGAGAAAAATAGTTGAAAAACAACTAAAAGTAAAACCGGTACTAAAAGAGCACTTAAAATAGACCATGCTGATTCAAAAGTTACAGCGGGGTGAGCTGTAAAGTCTATTTGAAATTCTCTTAATTTTAAAATTAAAGATGAATTACGGATAGGTACTTTTACACCGATATGTTGTAATTTATCACCTAAAGAACCAAAGGCATCAAACACTACGATTTCAGCATTTTCATATAAATCTACTTTTTTTATCTCACCATTTTCTAAATAGCCTAAAAATTTATCAAAAGAAATCATTTGACTTGGATGACTCTCTTTAAAATTAACTAAATTACTTCCCAATTCTAAAAAATTGTCCCATTTGAAATAAATAAAACCTGAAATAACTGCGAACCCAACTAAAAGTATATAGAAAACCTTTGGGGTTTCATTTTTCATAAATGCCTCTCCTTAGCACAAGTTAATAATAAATTATTATTAACACATATCAGACCAAAAAACAACTAAATAAAAATTTTATGTAAACTTAATAAAAAACAAAATATAATTTCATTTATAACTATTAATTAAATTATTTTTAAATAACAAGAATACTATGGTAGAAAAAGGAGCAAAAGTACGTATTTTAAGAAAAGAATCATATTGGTATAATGATGTAGGAACTGTTGTAATAGTAGAAAAGGGTGCTTCGAATTATCCTGTTTTAGTTAGATTCGTAAAAGTCAACTATAGTGGTACAAATACGTCGAATTTTAAACAAGAAGAGTTAGTAGCAGCATAAGTATTATTATTTACTGTTAATTTAATTAACAGAAATAATAATGATATTATTTGTAACTATATAATTCAGTAGATACACCTGGTGAAAGGTCTAATACTAATAGAGTATTCACAATTTCTTTCGAGTCCGATTGGATATCAATAATTTTTTTATATCGACGGATTTCAAACTGCTCACGAGAGTCTTTATTAACATGTGGAGATCTTAATACACAATAAGATCTTTTTTTTGTAGGGAATGATATAGGTCCCGCTACATTTAAAATTGATTTCTCATTCGCTAAAGCATCTAATATTTTTTTGCAGCATTCATTTAAGACTAAATGATTAAAAGACTGTAAAATAATTCGTATTTTTTCTTTTGACATAAAAATATAACTTATTGAATAATTTTTGAAACAACACCAGCACCAATAGTTCGACCACCTTCACGAATAGCAAATCTCATCCCTTCTTCAATTGCAATTAAAGAAATTAATTTTGCTGTCATTTTAACACGATCACCTGGCATAACCATTAATGTTTTTTCACCTTCGTCAGTAATAAAACTTATAATTTCACCCGTAACATCTGTCGTTCTTACATAGAATTGAGGTCTATACCCTGGGAAAAATGGAGTATGACGGCCGCCTTCTTCTTTTGTTAAAATATAAAGTTCAGATTCAAAAGTATTATGTGGTGTGATTGTTCCAGGTTTTGATAAAACCATCCCACGTTCTATCTCACCTTTTTGTAACCCACGTAATAAAATCCCTACATTATCTCCTGCTACACCTTCATCTAAAGTTTTTTGGAACATTTCAACACCAGTTACTGTTGTTGATTTAGTATCACCTAAACCAACAAGATCTACTGTTTCACCTACTTTTACAATCCCACGGTCAATTTTACCAGTAGCAACTGTTCCTCGGCCAGTAATTGAGAAAACATCTTCAATAGCCATTAAGAATGGTTTATCAACATCACGGATTGGCGTTGGGATATAACTATCAACTGACTCCATTAAGCTATAAATTTTATCAACCCATTTATTCTCACCTTTTGATAAAGTAGGTTCATTATTAATAGCATCAAGAGCTTGTAGAGCAGAACCAGTAAGTATTGGTATATCATCACCAGGGAAATCATAATTAGATAATAACTCTCTAACTTCTAATTCTACTAATTCTACCAATTCAAGATCATCTACCTGGTCTTCTTTATTTAAGAATACTACGATATGTGGAACACCAACTTGTTTAGATAATAAAATATGCTCACGTGTTTGAGGCATAGGGCCGTCAGCTGCTGAAACAACTAAAATTGCTCCATCCATTTGCGCTGCACCAGTAATCATGTTTTTAACATAATCAGCATGTCCTGGACAATCTACGTGAGCATAGTGACGACTTTCTGTTTCATACTCTACATGTGCAGTATTAATTGTAATACCACGTGCACGTTCTTCAGGTGCTGCATCTATATCTTCATATTTTTTTGCATTAGTAGAGTCCCCTGAAAGTGATAAAACAGCTGTAATTGCAGCAGTTAATGTAGTTTTACCATGATCTACATGCCCAATTGTTCCAATATTGATATGTGGTTTCGTACGGTCATATTTTTCGCGAGCCATAATATATAGTCCTTGTATTATTTTATATTTTTTACTTTTGGCGTTTAATTAAATACGATTTAATTAATAAAAATTATTAAGAACGGAAATGGGCAAAAGCTTTATTTGATCTTGCCATACGATGAGTTTCATCTTTTTTACGGATTGAATTACCCGAGCCTTTAGAAGCGTCGATAATCTCATTTGCTAATTTGATTGCTATTGTTTTTCCCGAGCGAGCTCTAGCAAATTGAATAATCCAGCATAAACCTAAATTAATACCTCTAAATTTTTTTACTTCAATAGGTACTTGATAAGTAGATCCTCCGACACGTTTTGCTTTTATTTTAACTGCAGGACTCACGTTTTTTACAGCTTTTTCAAAAATCTTTAATGGCTGACTATTTGTTCTCTCTTTTATAATATCAAATGCTTCATAAATTATTTTTTGTGCTACAGTTTTTTTACCACTTTTTAAAATTTTTGATATCATTAAATTTACTAAAAAACTATCATAAACTGAATCAGCTATGGGAAATTTTCTTTTTTTATTTGTACGACGTGACATAATTTGTTTTATTAATCTTTTATTTTATTTTACTGGTTTTTTCATTCCATATTTTGAACGACCCTGACGTCGATCTTTTACACCAATTGTATCCAAAGTTCCTCTAATAATATGATAACGTACTCCTGGTAAATCTTTTACCCTACCGCCACGAAGTAAAACTACAGAATGCTCTTGCAAATTATGACCAATACCGGGAATATAAGCTGTAACTTCAAACCCAGAAGTCAATCTTACTCGAGCTACTTTTCGGATCGCTGAGTTTGGTTTTTTTGGTGTAATTGTATGAACCCTTGTGCATACACCTCTACGTTGAGGACAACTTTTTAATGCGGGTGATTTTGTTCGGGGTTGTATTTTTTTACGTCGTACTCGAATAAGTTGTTGTATAGTTGGCATATATTTAAGTTTTAATTAATTAATTAATTGGTTTTAGCTAACCACATTTTCAATCTTGTATTTTTTTAAGAACCTTTCAACTCGACCCTCGGTATCGATTATTCTTTGTGACCCTGTATAAAAAGGATGGTTACCTGACCAAATATCAACATGTAATTCAGGTTTTGTTGAACCTACAATCATGATTAATTGTCCATCATAATAGACTTTTGTATCATTAAACCACTTTGGATGTATATTCTTTTTAGGCATATAAATAATGTTTATAATAAGTATATAATAAAATATTGTTTTGAATTAACGCTTTGAGTACTGAGAAGCTTTTCTGGCTTTTTTTAAACCATATTTACGACGTTCTTTAATTCGTGCGTCACGTTTTAAAAATCCTTCGAATTTTAAAATAGGTCTAAAATTAAGTGTGTCAATTTTACAAAGAGCTCTTGCAATTCCTAACCTTATTGAATCAGCCTGTCCAGTTAAACCCCCACCTTTCACATTTGCAATAATTTTATACTTTTTATCTAATTTAACCTTTTTTAAAGGTAAGCTTATTTGATTTAAATAGGTAAAATTTTGCTGAAAGTATTGTTCTGCTTTATGACCGTTTACTTCACATGTTATTTGTGAAGTGGATTCTGTAAAAGGTACTAAATAAACGATGGCTGTAGATTCTTTTTTTCTACCAATCCCATAAATATGAGGATTAGTTTGGTTTTTACTTGTCATAAACTTTAATTATTATAATTCTATTTTTTGAGGTTTTTGAGACATATGGGGATGCTCTTGACCTTTGTATACTTTTAATTTTGTAAATAGTTTACGACCTAAACGATTTTTTGGTAGCATTCCTTTAATGGCCTTTTCAAGAATACGTTCTGGTATACGAATTTGTAAATCTTCAAAACTTTCAACTGTCTTCCCACCAGGTCGACCAGAATGGCGGAAGTATAATTTTTGTACATTTTTCTTACCACTTACATTGATTTCACTTGCATTTACTATTATAATGTAATCACCAACATCTTGTGCAGGTGTAAAAATAGTTTTATTTTTACCTCTTAGTAAATTAGACACTTCCGTAGCTAATCGACCTAAACATTTATCTTTTGCATCAATTATATACCATTGTTGTTTTAAATCAAGTTTCGACGGAATAAAAGTATCTTTCATAATAATATTAAAATTTCTATAATAAAGTTGAATGCTTATAAAAACTCCACTAATGTGAAGTATTAATCAGTAGGGGGTTCATAAAAAAGAGTTAATTTATTTTTTATTTCTTCTACTGATTTTGGGCCTAGCCCTTCTATAGTTATTAAGTTAGGAGAAGGGTATTCCATTAAGTCCCAAGTAAAATTGATATTGACCTTATTTAAAGCTTTAATTATTCGGTTTGATAAACCTAACCCTTTTAAAGACCCACTTTCCATATCAGTCACACGTTTTAGTAATCTTTCTTCTGGTGTGATTTTTTTACTAGCGTTAATTTTTTCTTGCTTTTCTCTTTTTTCTACAATTTCAATTTTTTCTTTTCCGGAGTTTATTTCTGTTTCTATAACTTCGATTGTTTCCTTTTTTAGCTTTACTTTATTTTTTTGTTTTGTTTTATGAATCTCTAGTGGTGTATTTATAGAAACAGTAGGTTTTTCTATTTCCTTATAATCAAAACAAGGAAACTCCATATTAGTAATTGTTGATAACATATACCCTATCATATTTCGCGCTTGTATTAATGCTTGATGAGGCAATAAAGTACCATTAGTAAAAATTTCTAGATGAAGTTCTTCGTTCGTATTTTCAACATCCTGTGGTAATGGTTTAATATAAGAATTAACCTTTAATACCGGTGCAAAATTAGAATCGATTGGAATAAAATCTGCAGCTCCTTCTAGTTTTTGGTTTTTAGCTAAAATATAGGATTTCCCGTATTCTATTTTTATTGCCAATTCAATGACTGATTCATCAGAGATTGTTAATAAATGAGTACTTGGGTTTAAAACTTTAATACCATTAGGTAAGGTAAGAGCTCCCGCAGTTATTATAGCTGGCCCTTGTACTTTTAATAGTCCATAACAAGATTGCCCGGTGTTGTTTTGATCATATATAATAATTTCTTTTAAATTTAATATAATCTCAAGAAGATCTTCCCGAACCCCTTCTAAAGGAGTGAATTCATTATTTATACCGGCAACTCGAACACCAGTAATCCGAAACCCGTATAAATTTGAAAGTAAAGCACGTCTTAACATATTACCAATTGTAGTTCCTTCACTTTGTTCTAATGAAGTAAAAACAAAATGTCCATAAAATTCATTACGGTTTAATAAATCTAAGTCTACACACTTACATTTACTATTTATCTTCATTATTTATCTCCTTTTGGTTAATATCTATGTATTTTAGTTGTATAGAGCTATAACAGATATATATGTTGTAGTTCTTTTTATAAAATTGGACTATATCCTTATCTTAATAAAAAAAATTCTCTATTTGGTAAATATTAAACTCTTCTACGTTTTGGAGGACGACAACCATTATAAGGTATAAACGTTACATCTTTTATAGAAACTATTCTTATTCCTTTTTGATAAACTGCTCGAATAGCAGGTTCTCTACCTGGCCCAGAACCTTTTATAACAACTTCTAATCTTTTAAGTCCATATGCTTCTTTAGCTATTAATGCGGCTTTTTCAGCAGCCTTTTGCGAAGCAAATGGCGTACCTTTTCGGGAACCTTTAAAATCAACAGTTCCCGATGAAGCCCATGATAATGTGTTTCCATTTAAATCACTTATGGTTACAATTGTATTGTTAAAAGTAGCGTGTACATGCATAGTCCCAGTAACAATAGTGCGCTTCATTTTTTTTTTCATTTCTTACATTCTCCAACCTGTGGTTAAATTTTCTAAATATGGTTTACTTGTTTTTTCCTGCCACTGTTTTTTTTCCTCCTCTTCTAGTTCTAGCATTAGTTCTTGTTCGTTGACCTCGAACAGGTAAGCCTGCACGGTGTCGACGTCCTTTAATTGAACCATTTTCCATTAACCGTTTTATATTTAAATTTGTTAAACGAAATAGGTCAGCTTCAAGTTGGTAATTTTTTTCTAAAACCTTTCTCAGGTTACTAATATCTTCATCAGATAAATCTTTTGTTCTTACACCTGCTTCATCGGCATCTTTTAATCCTGCTCTATCTAAAATTTCTTCCGCTCTAGATAAACCAATGCCATAGATTCCAGTTAAAGCATATTTAATTTTTTTGTTGTTTGCCAGATCTATTCCAAGAAATCGAACCATATTTTATCTCCATTTTCTTTTTAAATTTAACCTTGTCGTTGCTTATGTTTAAGATTAGTGCAAATTACTTGAACTCGACCGTGGCGACGAATAATTCTACATTTTTCACACATCTTTTTTACTGAAGGTCTAACTTTCATATTTTTTATAAATTATATAATTTTTTTTGTTTTAACTCACTTTAGATTACTTGGTTACTTTAAAATTTTAAAACATAGCTTCAGCATTTAATAAATTCCTAACTTTCCTAAAAGTATCTACTAAAACATTAACTAAAATAAGTTGAGAGGTTAACCCAAATCCACGTAAATTTAAATTATTTACTGGCAATAAATATTCCAAACCATTAAGCAGAATAAGAACACCAATAAGAAAGACCGCATTTAAAATTGTTAATCTTTTAATAGTTATTGATAAATAGCTTTGTGTTGACTTCCCTGGTGTAATTCCTTTTATTGTAACAGAATTTTTACGGAATTGTTCAGTCATATCTTTTGGATCTAAAAGTATGGTTGAATAAAACGATGTAAAAAAAAAGACTAATATACCATATGTAGACCAATAAAAAATCTTCCCAATTCCCAAAGTTAAATTTGTAGAAAGAGAATTTAAAAAAGAAAACAATTCGATATTAATAAGTTGTCCATAGACTAGGTTAGCAACAGAAGATAGAATAACCATTACTGAAGAAGTAAAAACTAAAGGCATTACCCCTGCTTGATTAACTCGAAGAGGTAAATTACTATTGTTCCATAATGAAAATTTATTTACATTACGTAATAATTGGCTTGCAGAAACTAATGGTATTTTTACCATTGCTTCATTTATATAAATACAACCAACTGTTGTTAATAAAAATATCCCACCAATAAAAAAACTAATTATAATATTTTGGTTTGACAGAGCTAAAATCATAGCTCTAAGTTGGTCAGGGAAATTTGAAACAATATTAAAACAAATTAATATGGACGACCCATTGCCTATACCATCTTTTGTAATCAATTCACTAAACCATAGAATAATCATTGAACCTGCTATTAAGGTCAGGCTTATTTGAATTAATACCAAAACGTTCCAATTAAATATTAATGGACGAAAACTATAAGTTGTAACGATACTTTCAATAATCGCACAAAAAAAAGTTAAATATCTGGTATAATCCGTAAGCTTACGTCGACCATATTCCCCTTCTTCTTTTTGTAATTTTAAAAGAGTTGGGTTAATAGTAGTTAAAAGTTGAATTATAATAGAAGCATTTATATTAGGTAAAATCCCAAGACTTAATATACTAAAAGAAGCGTTTTCACCTCCAGAAAAACTATTTAAAATCGTAGCAACTGCCGTTGTTGAAGTATTTGATTCTAATAAAGGAGAAAATGTTTTAATATCGATATATGGTAATGGTATAAAACTACCTATTCTAACTAATGTAAGTAAGCCAATTGTTAAAAAGAAACGTTGTCGAAAAGAAGGAGTATTTTTACTTCGTAATTGTAAATTCATGGAAAAATTTAAATAAATAGATATTTTTCTTATATTAACAAATATTTTTTTCCACTAATCTCTTTAGTTTTATACTTATTTCCCTAAGACTTGTTCTAGGGATATTTGTCGTTTTTGCATCACTTGCTCAATTGTATTTAAACTTTTTAAAGCAACAATAGTAGCCCTAGCATTATTTAAAGGATTATTAGAACCAAGTTGTTTTGATAAAATGTTTTTAATACCAGCAAGTTCTAAAACAATACGTACTGAACCACCAGCAATAACACCTGTTCCTGGCACCGCAGGTCTAATAAAAACTTTAGAACCACCTGCTACTCCAACCATAGCATGAGGGATTGTTTTACCTTCAGCTATAGGAATCGTTAATACATTTTTTTTTGCATCAGTTTCTGCTTTTTTTATAGCTGTACTCACTTCTTCAGCTTTACCTACACCTACACCAACTCTCTCTTCCATATCACCAACTACAACAGTTGCTCGGAAGCTTATTTTTTTTCCACCTTTTACTACTTTTGAAACCCGAGAAATTTTTACTACCCTTTGTTCCCAACGAATTTTTTTATTTGGAGTGGTCATAAATGTGATAAAAGACTTAATAAATTTATATTTAAAAGGTATAATTACTAAAAACTTAATCCAACTAACCTAGCACCTTCGGCTAGTTCTTTTATTCTCCCGTGATAAGATTTTTTTCCTCGGTCAAATATTATTTCTTTAATGTTTTCTTCTAATAACCTTGTACCAATAATTTCTCCGACAATTTTTGAAGCTAGTTTATTTGAAGTTTTTTCACATTTTGCTTTTACTTCTAATTCTAAAGTAGAACAACTTATAATTGTCTTTGAACAGGAATCATCAATAACTTGGGCGTAAATATGTTTATTTGAACGAAAAACAGCTAAGCGTGGCTTAAGATTATTACCTTTAATTACTTTTTTCTCTCTCTTTCCCATAATTTATTATTTCCCTGATTTTCCTACTTTACGTTTAATAATTTCACCTTTATATAATATGCCTTTACCCTTGTATGGTTCAGGAGGACGTTTACTTCTTATTGTTGCCGCTAATTGACCGACAAGTTCATTATCAAACCCTGTAATAATTATCCCTACATTTTTTTCTACTTTAATCTCAATACCTACAGGTATTGCTATTAAAACTGGGTGACTATAACCTAAGCTTAGAACTAAATCTTTACCTTTTAATTGAGCACGATAACCAACCCCTTCAAGTTGAAGTGTACGTTCAAATTTTTGTGAAACCCCAACCACCATATTATTAATTAAAGTCCTACTTAGACCATAAAGTTGATTCGCGATTCGTGTATTTTCATTTTTAGTTACGTAAATAATATTATCACGTAATTCAACTGAAATTAAATCTGAAATTTTTCTAAAAAGTTTCCCATGCGGTCCTGAAACCTCGATATTGTTTTGATTAACCTCAACTTGAACATTAGATGGTACCTTTATAGGTAATTTACCGATTCTTCCCATATAAATTTAAACCTTTATTACCAAATATAACAAATAACTTCACCACCGACGCCTAATTTTTTTGCTTTATTATTTGTAAGAATTCCTTTGGAAGTTGATAATATAGCTATTCCTAAATTACTTAAAACATTAGGTAAATTGCTTTTATTCACATAAATCCTTAAACCAGGTTTACTTATTCTTTTAATACCTGTAATAATTGGTTGTCTTTTTTGACTATGGTATTTTAAACAAAGTAATAAATATTTTCTATTAGAAACTTCAATTTCTTCAAAATTAGAAATATAACCTTCTTCTTTTAAAATTTTTACAACTGAATAAGTTACTTTTGTCTTTATAACTCTAACAATTTGGTGACGAACCAAATTTGCATTCCTAATGCGAGTTAATGTGTCTGCAATAATATCTGTTGTCACTATATTTTCATACTCCTTTTTAATCAGTTAATGGGAAACCAAACTCTTTTAGAAGAGCAATACCCTCAGTTTTTGTTTGTGCTGTTGTTACTATGGAAATATTAAAGCCTTTTATTTGATCTACATTTTCATAGCTAATTTCAGGAAATACTAACTGCTCTTTTAATCCAAAATTATAATTACCGTTACGGTCAAAACCTTTTAAACTTAACCCTCTAAAATCTCTAATTCTTGGTAAAACAAGATGAATTAATTTTTCTAAGAAAGCATACATTTTTTTACTTCTAAGAGTTACAGTTATACCTAAAACCATTTCTTCTCGAACTTTAAAACCTGCTATAGATTTTTTTGCTTTTGTTAAAATTGGTTGTTGTCCTGTTATTAAACGCATTTCATCAACAGACTTTTGTAATGTTTTATTATTCTGACCATCCACACCTAACCCACGATTTAGCTGAATTTTAACTAATTTTGGGACTTGGTGGTTATTCTTATAGTTAAACTGTTTAACTAAATTAGGGAATACTAAATCTTTATATAAAAATTTTAAATTTTTTGCTTCAATTTCATTATCATTTATCATAAAATATTACTCCTGGTAAAGTGATACATTTGAACTATGGATTGGAAATTCAATCCTTTTAATTTCACCATTCTCTTCGGGTCGAGTAGGCTTAACATGTTTAATTCTTATATTGATACCTTCAATAATAAGTTTGTTTTCTTGTTTTATGATTTTTTTTACAAGTCCTACCTTTCCTTTTTCTTGGCCAGAAATTATTTTTACTTTTTCCCCTATTTTTACGTGCACCTTCATTTTTACAGTAGCTTTTTTCTTCATTTAAATAACCTCAGGGGCTAATGAAACAATTTTAGTAAAATCTTTATCACGAATCTCTCTTGCAATTGGGCCAAATATTCTTGTACCTTTTGGGTTTTTATCCATGTTAATAATAACGGCTGCATTATCGTCAAAACGTATACTAGTCCCATCTTTACGTGAGACAGCTTTTTTTGTTCTTATAACAACAGCTTTGACAATATCAGATCTTTTAGTTAGCATATTTGGTGTTGCTTCCTTTACAACCCCAATAATAATATCCCCAAGTTTTGCATATTTGCGTCGACCACCTAGTACACGAATGCACATAATTTTTTTTGCACCTGTATTATCTGCTACTGTTAAATACGTTTGTGGTTGTATCATAATAAATTTTAAAACCTTAATTAACGATTACTGCTTTATTTAGTATTTTTTTTACTATCCAACGTTTCTTTTTACTTAATGGTCGACTTTCTTCTAATAATATTTCATCCCCAATATTACAAATATCCTCTGCATCATGTGCTAAATAACGTTTTGTTCTAACTATAATTTTTGAATAAAACTTATGTTTATAACGATACTCAACAGCAACAACAACACTTTTTTGCATTTTATTGCTTATTACAATACCAAGTCTCTGCAGTTTAACCATAAATCATTATTCCTTAAGATAATTTTCTAATTACTTTTTTGTATCATTAATAACTGTGCTAACCTATGCTTCCCATGTTTAAATTGGTGCGATTTAAAAGATTGTTTTGCTCCACGTCGGACACGCAATTTAAACAATTGTTTTTTTATATTTAAAATTTCATTTTCTAACTCATTTTTATCTAAGTTTTTAATTTCATCAATTTTCGGTAGACTCATAATAGTTATACTTTCTTCTTTAATTTATAAGAAATTTTGTTTTAATTGGTAACTTATAAGAAGCAATCATCATTGCTTCTTTTGCAAGTTTTAAAGGAACACCGCTTAATTCAAACAAAATAGTTCCAGGTTTAACTACAGCTACCCAATAATCAACTGACCCCTTACCTGACCCCATTCTTGATTCTGCGGCTCTTGCAGTTACTGGTTTATCTGGGAAAACCGTTATCCATAATTTACCACCACGTTTTGTATATCGTGTAATTGTTCTTCTTGTTGCTTCAATTTGACGAGATGTTAACCAAGTAGGTTCTAATGCTTGAATAGCATAATCACCAAAACTAATTTTGTTACCTCTTGAGGCTTTCCCTTTTAATCTACCACGGTGTTGTTTTCGGAATTTTGTTTTTTTAGGGCTAAGCATTTTCTTAAATTTTGTAATGTTATTAAATAAATTTTTTCGCTAATATTTCATTTTTAAAAAGCCATATTTTAATTCCTAAAATACCATACGTTGTTTGAGCTACTTTATAAGAATAATCAATATTAGCACGTAATGTTTGAAGCGGAACACGTCCTTCACGAACCCATTCTGTTCTTGCAATCTCAGCCCCATTTAGCCGACCTGCTATTTGAACCTTAATTCCTTTTAGTTCGTCTTCTGTTCTGTAGCGTCTAAGGATTTCTCTGATACATTTTCTAAATGAAACTCGTTCTTCTAGTTTTTTTACTAAAACATCAACTAATATACTAGCTTCTGTATAGGGTTTTGTAATTTCAACAATATTAATTAAAACTTTTTTATTTTTAAGAAGTGCACTAAGTTCTTGATCCAATGTTCTTAATAATGATCCTGATTTGCCTACAATACGACCAGGTACTACAGATTGTATTTCAATATATAGTCTTTTTTTTGTCTCATTACGTTTAATAATAACATTTGTAATCCCTGAATAACCAACGTTATTTGAAATCAGGAATTGAGATATATATTCTCGAATCGTATAGTCCTCTTTTAAAAAAGAAATATAAGAATTTGTTCCACTATACCATAATGATCGATCTTCTTGTACAATTCCCAGCCTAAAGCCCAAAGGATGCGTTTTATGTCCCATAATCTAGTCTCGTATTAGTTTTATTAAAAATTTATTTATGAATCTATTAAGTATTAGGTTCTAAAATTATGGTAATATGACAGGTTGGTTTACGGATTTGATAACCTCTCCCTTGCGCACGTGGTCTAAACCTACGTAATACTGGACCTTGATCAGCAAAGACTGTTTTGACAATTAGATCTTCTTTATTAAGACCATTATTATTTTCAGCATTTGCAGCGGCTGAGTTTAATACTTGCCAAATTGGCCCACAAGCTCTATAAGGCATAAATTGTAATAACATTAAAGCTTCTAAATATGAACGCCCACGAATCTGATCTAAAACACGTCGAACTTTATGGGATGAGATTCTAATATATTTACTGACAGCTTTTGATGTTTGTTTATTTTCCATTTATTTATTAAATATTTATTTCTTTTTTGTACGTCTATCACTACTTTTTATATGTGAACGAAAGTTTCTAGTTGGTATGAATTCTCCAAGCTTATGGCCAATAATTTGGTCAGAGATAAAAAGGGGAATGTGCTTTTTACCATTATATACTGAAATTGTATGGCCAATCATCGCTGGAATAATCATAGATGAGCGTGACCAAGTTTTAATTGATGCTTTTTTTCCAGTTTTATTCATTTTTTCAATTTTTTGTAGCAAATGATAAGCTATAAAAGGGCCTTTACGAAAAGATCTTGCCATAAATTTATTTGAAGATAAAATTATAAAAATAATTAACAGAAGAGTTAGTCTTATACTCTCGAACGAACTATATAAATATCGCTATACTTTTCTTTTTTTCTTGTTTTGACACCTAGTGCAGCTTTACCCCAAGGAGTATAAGCTTTTGGACGCCCAATAGTTGCCCGCCCTTCTCCACCACCATGTGGATGGTCACAAGGGTTCATAACAGAACCACGTACTGTTGGTCTAATACCTAGCCAACGTTTACGACCTGCTTTTCCTAATTTAACATTATTACTATCTCGATTACTTACGGTACCAATCGTTGCATAACAACTTTTATGAACAATTCGAATTTCTTTAGAGGGTAAACGTACTGTAACATAGTTATTTTCTTTTGCTAAAATTCTTGCAGAAGTCCCTGCTGCTCGAACAATTTGACCACCTTTATTGTAAGATAATTCTATATTGTGTACAGAAGTACCTAAAGGTATATTTTCTAAAGGTAATGCATTACCAATTTCAACAGGTGCATTTGGACCCGACATAATTTTACTACCGATTTTTAAAGAATCAGGACAAATTATATAAGTTTTATCACCATTTTCATAATGAATTAATGCAATTCTAGCATTACGATTAGGATCGTATTCAATAGCAAAAACATTACCTAAAATATCATGTTTTTTACGTTTAAAATCTATAATACGGTATCTTCTTTTATGACCCCCACCATGGTGGCGTGTTGTAATTAATCCTTGGTTATTACGGCCTTTTTTTCGATGATTTCTTCCAATTAATTTTTTTTCTGGTTTTGTTTTAGTAATTTCATCAAAAGAAGAAAAAACAGTATTTCTTGTACCAACAGTATAAACTTTACAAATACGAATAGCCATAAATATTATTCCTCTTCCTCTTTATTTAATAGTTATGTTATTAGTTAGTAGAAAAGAGATCAATTTTATTATCCTTTGCTAATTTCACGATTACTTTTTTGTAACGAGGTCTAACACCTGTAAATTGCCCCACACGACGTTTTTTCTTAGGTAAGTTACAACTATTAACTTTAATAACACTTACGTCAAATAAAAACTCAATTGCCTTTTTGATATGAACTTTAGTTAGTTTAGGATCTACTAAGAATGTATATTGGTTATTTTCTAATAATAAGTTTGTTTTAATAGTCGTAACAGGGTATTTGATCAAATCAATACTTGAACTAAATTTTATTCTAGCCATTATAAGTTTCCTCAATTGTTTTTAAACTATCTTTAGTAATCAATAAATTTTTAGCTAATAAAATTTGCTTTAAGTTTAAGTTATTTGCAACTATTAGTTTGATTGTTTTTATATTTCGAGTAGACTTAAGTAATTTCTCCTCTATTTTTGGAACAACAATTAACGTATTTTCAAATAAATTTATACCAAAAACATTTAATACTTTAATAATATTACTAGTTTTATATTCTAAAAAGTTAAAATTATCTATTATTGTAATATCTTTTTGTTTAGCGATTAATAAGCTTCTTAAACTTAATTGCCATTCTTTACGATTTATCTTACTCGAATACAATTTTGGTTTTGGACCAAAAGAAACCCCTCCACCTTTCCATAAAGGTGATCTATTTGAACCTGCACGAGCTCTACCAGTACCTTTTTGTCTCCAAGGTTTACGGCCACCACCTTTTACTTCTGCTCTAGTTAAAGTATTAGCAGTACCTTGTCTTTCATTAGACCTTTGGGCTAAATAGGCACGTTGAATAACATAATTAATTGTATTAGTTGCTTCTTTTAATTTTAAAGTTAATGTTATCTCATCTCCACTTTCTTCGCCTGTTAAGATTTTAACTGGAAAAGTAAGGATTTTTTGTAAAATCATAAATAATTTTTTAGTTTATTAGTAAAATTTAATTTGAAGCAACGATATTTAGTAAATTGCCAGGTTTACCCGGTACATTGCCTTTTAGAATTAAAAGATTTTGTTTTGAATCAATCCCTAAAATCTCTAGTTTTGATACAGTGATCTTTTTTGCTCCCAATTGTCCTGCCATTAGTTTTCCTGGAAACACTCGACCTGGTGTAGTTCCCGGCCCGATTGATCCTGGAGCTCTATGGTTCTTAGAACCATGAGTCATTGGTCCACGTTTAAATTTATGTCTTTTTTGGTTTCCACTAAACCCTTTACCTATAGATTTCCCAGTAACATTAACAAATTGACCAATCTCAAAATGATTAACGTTTAATACTTGGCCTAATGAATAATTTTCTAAATCCATGACTTTGTATTCACATAAATCAGATAAAGGTGGTAACCCATTTTTCTTTAAGTGACCTAATTCAGCTTTTTTTAAGTTTAATGTTCGCCCTTTTGAGTGCCCAATTTGAACTGCATTGTATCCATTAAGTTTTTCCGTTTTAATTTGAGTAATAAAACATGAACCAATACGTACTACAGTAACAGGTAAGGCTAAACCGTCTTTATCAAAAACTTGCGTCATGCCAATTTTATTTCCAAATATTCCAATAGACACAATTATTTATACTCCAAGTTTATATTTTAGAACTAAATTAATATACTAAATATACTAATTAAAGTAATCGACATATGGATTAAAGTCGTTAATAAAATTATTCAATTTTATTAATTAATAATCTAGTTAATTTTTGTCTATGCCCAATCTTTTTACGGTATTTTTTTTTTGGTTTCATCTTAAATACAAGGATTTTTGGTCCTAAAAAATGTTTACTCACTACTCCCTTTACTACAACATTGTTTAAGTATGGTTGACCGATAAGAGTATTTGTTTTTTGTTTAACAAATAATACTCGTCTGATTAAAATAGTACTACCGATTTTAAGAATCAATCTATTAAACTCAATAAATTTTTTAGGTTCTACCCAAAATTGACGACCACTGGCTTCTATAATTGCGTATTCCATTGAATAAAAATTATATAACCCTAAGTAATAGTTTTTCAAATTTCTTGATACTATTCTGTTTTATTTTTTAAATATAATTCAAACATAAAAGTCCTGGCATAAGCTATCTTCCCAAAGGACTGCTCCTTAAGTATTGTAACTGTTATAGCGTTTCACCATTGAGTTCGAAATGGATCAATGTGGTTCCACTATCCTTTAAACACCAAGACAATATTTTTTAAAGCTAGAAAAAAGTTCAAGTCCTCGATCTATTAGTACATCTCAGCTTAATATATTACTATACTTCTACTTGATGCCTATTTGCAAACCGTTCTTAAAAGAGCGGTTATGTAACGGCTAGTCTTGCCGTGATCTTACTTGCTTTCACAATAAGAGTACTCATCTTGAGGTGGGCTTCCCACTTAGATGCTTTCAGCGGTTATCCTTTCCATACGTAGCTACCCAGCGTTTACCATTGGTATGATAACTGGTACACCAGCGGTATGTTCTTCTCGGTCCTCTCGTACTGAAGAAGAATCCTCTCAATACTCTAACGCCTACACCGGATATGGACCGAACTGTCTCACGACGTTCTGAACCCAGCTCACGTACCGCTTTCATGGGCGAACAGCCCAACCCTTGGGACGTACTACCGCCCCAGGATGCGATGAGCCGACATCGAGGTGCCAAACCTCCCCGTCGATGTGAACTCTTGGGGGAGATCAGCCTGTTATCCCTAGAGTAACTTTTATCCGTTGAGTGACGACTTTTCCACTCAATATCGCCAGATCACTAAGACCGACTTTCGTCTC